TTACTGGGGGCTTGAGGGGGTGGAAGCAGATTTTTCGTAGCTTGGCCAAGTTTGAACTTGGACGAAGGCAGGTTCTTCGAAGGTGTGGTAAGGAGGAGGGCAACCGTGAAGTCATTCTACGTTTGTTGCTGTGAGTTCCACTGATGAAACTTCTCGTTTAGCGGCGAATGCTTCTCAAATAATAAATAAAAATATAATTACTGCGATTAGGGAAACTATTGAGCCAATGGAAGAAACTGTGTTTCAAAGGGTGTAGGCGTCGGGATAGTCGGAGTATCGGCGAGGTATTCCTGCCAGCCCCAGGAAATGTTGTGGGAAGAAAGTTATATTAACACCAGCAAACATTACCCCGAAGTGGATTTTGGTTCAGGTGCTGTGGAGCGTGTACCCTGAGAATAAGGGGAATCAGTGGACGAATCCGGCAACGATGGCAAACACGGCCCCCATCGAGAGAACATAGTGGAAGTGGGCAACGACGTAATATGTGTCGTGAAGCATAATATCTAGAGAAGAGTTGGCCAGAACAATTCCGGTTAGCCCCCCAACAGTAAAGAGGAAAATGAAGCCGAGTGCTCATAAGAGTGGGGTTTCTCATTTAATTGAGCCGCCGTGCAGAGTGGCCAGTCAGCTGAAAACTTTTACCCCGGTTGGGATAGCAATAATTATTGTGGCGGAAGTAAAGTAAGCTCGTGTGTCTACGTCCATTCCTACAGTAAACATGTGGTGAGCTCAGACAATAAACCCTAGGAGGCCAATGGCCATTATGGCTCAAACCATTCCCATGTATCCGAAGGGTTCTTTTTTACCCGCGTAGTACGCAACAATGTGGGAGATTATACCAAAGCCAGGGAGGATAAGGATATAGACTTCAGGGTGACCAAAGAATCAGAACAAATGTTGGTAAAGGATAGGGTCCCCTCCTCCAGCAGGGTCAAAGAAGGTTGTATTAAGGTTTCGGTCTGTGAGAAGTATTGTGATGCCGGCAGCAAGCACGGGTAGGGATAATAAAAGCAATACTGCGGTAATTAGGACGGATCACACAAACAGAGGTGTTTGGTACTGAGAGATGGCAGGGGGTTTTATGTTAATAATTGTTGTAATAAAATTAATTGCGCCAAGAATAGATGATACCCCCGCTAAATGGAGGGAGAAGATGGTTAAATCGACAGAAGGTCCCGCGTGGGCGAGATTGCCTGAGAGTGGCGGATAAACAGTTCATCCTGTGCCAGCCCCTGCTTCGACCCCAGAAGAGGCAAGAAGGAGAAGGAATGAAGGGGGAAGGAGTCAGAAGCTTATATTGTTTATTCGAGGGAAAGCTATGTCAGGTGCACCGATCATAAGAGGTACTAGTCAGTTTCCAAAGCCTCCAATCATAATTGGCATTACTATAAAGAAAATTATTACAAAAGCATGTGCTGTAACAATTACATTATAAATTTGGTCATCTCCGAGGAGAGCGCCGGGCTGACTTAGTTCTGCCCGAATTAGGAGGCTAAGTGCAGTTCCTACTATTCCGGCCCAAGCACCAAATACTAGATAGAGGGTGCCGATATCTTTGTGATTAGTTGAGAAGAATCAACGAGTGATTGCCACAGGTAAGATGGCTGAGTGTTAAGCGGTGGATTGTAGCCCCACGGACAGAGGTTCAAATCCTCTTCTTATCAAGCCTCGAGGTGTTATACATATCAGATTGCAAATCCGAAGAAGCAGGTTAGAGCCCTGCCGGGGCTTTCCCCCGCCCTTTTGGAGGCGGGCGGGGGAAAGGTTAGACAGATGCTTGTTGGTTTAAGCGCTTAGCTGTTAACTAAGAGTTTGTAGGATCGAGGCCTTCCTGTCTAGCAAGGCTTTAGCTTAATTAAAGTGTCTGTTTTGCATACAGAAGATGTGGGTTAGTATCCTGCAAGTTTTAGCAGGGGCTGGGAGATTTTCACTCCCGCTTAGGGCTTTGAAGGCCCTTGGTCTGGGTGCTATCCTAAGCCCCTTAGGAGGTTAACAAGGCGGAGATGGCAGGGGTGAGAGGCAGGAGGCAAATTGTTATTGCAGTTGAAGTGGCGAGGGGGTAGGTTAGTTGAGTGGAAGGTAAGCGTCAGGGGGTTGAACCTGTTAGGTTGTTAGGGGAAATAGTAAGGGTTATTGCGTACGAGAGGCGTAGGTAAAAATACAGGCTAAGTAGGGCTGAAAGGGCAGCTAGGGTTGCGGTGGGGGCAAGCCCTTGTTTGGTTAGTTCTTGAAGAATTAGTCATTTTGGCATGAAGCCTGTAAGAGGGGGGAGGCCTCCTAGGGAGAGTAGAATGAGGGGTATGAGAGCTGTCAGGGCGGGGGCTTTTGCTCAGGATGTGGCAAGGGTGTTGATATTTGTAGAATCGTTGAGTTTGAATGCAAGAAATGTTGAGAATGTTATAATGAAATAGGTTAGGAGGGTGAGGAGGGTGATGGAGGGGGAGAATTGTAGGATAAGAATTATTCAGCCTAAATGGGCGATTGATGAATATGCAAGAATCTTGCGGAGTTGTGTTTGGTTTAATCCGCCTCAGCCCCCAATAAGCGTGGATGTAAGACCTAAGATGATAAGGAGTGTTGAGCTTGAGGGTTGAAGTTGAAGAATTAGGGCGAAAGGGGCAAGCTTTTGTCAGGTTGAAAGGATCAAGCCTGTGGTGAGGTCTAGGCCTTGCAGGACTTCGGGGAGTCAAGCATGAAGGGGGGCTAGACCAATTTTGAGAGCAAGTGCAAGAGTGATTATGGTACTTGGGAGGGGGTGCGTAATTTGTTGAATTTCTCACTGGCCTGTTAGTCAGGCGTTAGTTACACTTGCAAATAGAAGGGTAGCTGCAGCAGTGGCTTGAGTCAAAAAATATTTGGTTGTAGCTTCGACTGCGCGTGGGTGGTGATGTTGGGCTATTAGGGGAATAATGGCTAGTGTATTTATTTCAAGGCCTATTCAGGCGAGAAGTCAGTGGGAGCTAGCAAATGTAATTGTTGTGCCAAGGCCCATGCCAAAGAGAAGAGTGGCTAAGATGTAAGGATTCATTAGTGAAGGAAGGAGTTTAACCAACATGTTTGGGGTATGGGCCCAAAAGCTTATTTAGCTGACTTTACTAGGAAGTGGTGTAGAGGAAGCACTAAGAGTTTTGATCTCTTCAGGTAGGGTTCAAGTCCCTTCTTTCTAAGGAGTTGGAGGGACTTTAACCCTCATGATTCACTCTATCAAAGTGGTCCTTTATTTTAGGTACAGCTCCGGGCTATAGTTGCGGGGGCAGGCCTGTTAGTGCAATTGGAAGGGAGAGGTGTCAAATTACCAGGGCAAGGGTTAGTGGTAAGAAATTTTTTCAAATTAGGTGCATGAGTTGGTCATAACGAAATCGTGGGTAGGAAGCACGAACTCATAGGAAGAGGACAGATAGGAGAGCTGCTTTGATTATAAGGTTTGTTGTTGTAATTTCAGGGGTGGTGTGAAAGACAGAGGCGCCTAGGAATAGAGTTGCAGAGAGGGTATTTATTAGGAGAATGTTGGCGTATTCAGCGAGGAAAAAAAGGGCGAAAGGTCCTCCTGCGTACTCTACGTTAAAGCCGGAGACGAGTTCAGACTCACCTTCTGTGAGGTCAAAAGGGGCCCGGTTTGTTTCTGCAAGTGTGGAAATGTACCATATAGCGGCTAAGGGCCAGGCGGGGAGGATTAATCAGACACTTTCTTGGGCGATGCTAAATGTTTGTAGGGTGAAGCCTCCAGTAAAAATAATAGCATTAAGAAGGATTAGCCCTAGACTAACTTCATAGGAAATAGTCTGTGCTACGGCTCGAAGGGCCCCGATTAAGGCGTATTTTGAATTGGAGGCCCATCCTGAGCCTAGAATAGAGTAAACTGCTAGACTGGAGAGGGCAAGGATGAAGAGGATGCCAAGGTTGAGATCTGCTATTGGGAAGGGGAGGGGTATTGGAGTTCAAAGGGTGAGGGCTAGGGTGAGGGCTAGTATAGGGGTAAAGAGAAAGAGGATGGGCGAGGAGGTGGAGGGTCGAACGGGTTCTTTTATAAAGAGTTTAAGTCCGTCTGCAATTGGTTGGAGGAGGCCGTAGGGGCCTACAATGTTTGGGCCCTTTCGTAATTGTATGTAGCCGAGGACTTTTCGTTCGACAAGCGTGAGGAGTGCAACGGCTAGAAGGACAAACACGATGAGAATTAAGGGGTTGAGGATGGATGAAACTAGTGTTGAGAGCATAGTTAAAGGGAGGACTTGAACCTCCGTGGAAAGGGCTTAGGTCTTTTGCAATGTCCGGGCTCTGCCACTTTAACAAGCCATTTTCTATGGCTAGGGGGTACGCCCTTTTATCTATTTTAGCTGATTTCAATAGATGAGGGGGAGGCATATTGAGAACAGGGGCCCCTTCTTTTCGGTCCTTTCGTACTAGAAAAGATCGTGACATAGATAGAAACTGACCTGGATTACTCCGGTCTGAACTCAGATCACGTAGGACTTTAATCGTTGAACAAACGAACCCTTAATAGCGGCTGCACCATTAGGATGTCCTGATCCAACATCGAGGTCGTAAACCCTCTTGTCGATATGGGCTCTAGAAGAGGATTGCGCTGTTATCCCTAGGGTAACTCGGTCCGTTGATCGGCTATGCGCCGGATCTTGTCGGTCAGAAGTTCTGTTACTTGGAGTTGTGACTCTGGGTTGTGGGGGTAGTGTGCTCCCGGTCCACATGGGGGTTTGTTGTTTCCCCGCGGTCGCCCCAACCAAAGACATTAGAACAGGGGCCAATGAGTTTTGTCCTTTATTTGAGGGGTGTTTAACATGGTCTGTTCTGGTGTCTAAAGCTCCATAGGGTCTTCTCGTCTTATGTTAATATCCCCGCTTCTGCACGGGGAGATCAATTTCATTGACTGGAAAAAGGAGACAGTTAAGCCCTCGTTATGCCATTCATACAGGTCTTCATTTAAAAGACAAGTGATTGCGCTACCTTTGCACGGTCAAAATACCGCGGCCGTTAAACTTATAGTCACAGGGCAGGCGGGACCTCTTATATTTAGGGGTTCAAGAGGCGATGTTTTTGGTAAACAGGCGAGGCTTGTGTTTGCCGAGTTCCTTCTTTTTCTTTTAGTCTTTCCTGGTTTGCACACCAGTGTGGGGTTAACGGTGAGGAACTAGGGGGTTTTCCAGTTGTTTGTTTTTTGCCTAGGACCCTCTTTGTTTTGGGGCCGTTAATGGTCGGTGAAGGGTTCGTTCCGAGTTACACTTGTGCGGGGAGAGGTGGGTCCTCTTATTACTCATGTTAGCATAAACGCTTCCATAGTTTTATGGAACGGCCTGGTAGGTTTAAGGGGGGTGAAATTGTATTGTCCTTATTAGAAGGCTAATTAGGTGATGTTTGAGCTTTAACGCTTTCTGGGTAGGTGGCTGCTTTTAGGCCCACTAGGACATTTAACCTTTTTGTTCGTTGTGATTTTTACCCTCCTTGGAAAGTTGTATCTTGTTTCAAAGGGGCTGTACCCCCTTTGACTAACTCCTTTAACTTCTTTGCTCGGTGTGAAGGCCTTAGGCCAATGGGAATGGAGAATTTAAAGGGCTGAACTTTTATTCAGTTTTCAGGCAACCAGCTATAACTAGGCTCGGTAGGTCTGTCACCTCTACTCGAAGTTCTTCCCACTCTTTTGCCACAGAGACGGGGGGGTCCTATAAATTAGACTGCCTTGGAGTAGCTCGCTTAGTTTCGGGATATCAAACTATAATGCTTTTTGCTTGAGGTTTTCTGGCTAAATCATGATGCAAAAGGTACGAGGAGTAATCTCTGCTTTTTAGTGCTTTACTGGGTTGTTTCATTTCTCTTTCAGCGTTCCCTTGCGGTACTTTCTCTGTTGCTCCTAGGTCCTTTTTCGTCGCCCGTACTTAGGTGGGAAAATGGTTTGTTGTTGAAAGAGTGGTATATTTGGGGGTATAGATAGGGTTAATTTGGGGTTGATGGAGGGGCTAGCTGTTGGGCGTCAGGGTGGTCCGATTTGCACGGGCGACTTCTCAGTGTAAGGGAGACGCTTTTCTGGCTTAGCTACACTCTGATTTTTCCAAGTACACCTTCCGGTACACTTACCATGTTACGACTTGCCTCCCCTTTACCGGTAAAATGTATTATTTATAGGATGATGTTGGCTTGGGGAGAGTGACGGGCGGTGTGTGCGCGCTTCAGGGCCAATTTCAGCGGAACGCTCTATTTTCTGCTTACTGCTAAATCCTCCTTCTAATGTCTATTTCATTACATTGTTCGTATTCCCTGTGGCAGGGAATGTAGCCCATTTCTTCCCCCCTCATATGCTACACCTCGACCTGGCGTTTTAAGTTGTACTAGTTTTGCTTACTGTGGTTCCTTCATAGGGTAAGCTGACGACGGCGGTATATAGACGGGAAGAACAAGAGGGGGTGAGGTTTAACGGGGGTTATCGGTTCTAGAACAGGCTCCTCTAGGTGGATCTAAAGCACCGCCAAGTCCTTTGGGTTTTAAGCTAGTGCTCGTAGTACCCGGGCGGATAGTGGGTGTAGGGGGCTATCAAGGTTTAGGGCTGGGCATAGTGGGGTATCTAATCCCAGTTTGTTTCGCAGCTTTCGTGGGGTCGGGGGTATAAAGCCACTTTCGTAGTGGGGCTTCTTGCTCTCGGGTACGTATAACAGTTCTGAGGGCGTTCGGCTTTAGTTTAAAAATTTCCTAACCACCCTTTACGCCGATGTCTATCAACTTGAGCCTCTCGTATAACCGCGGTGGCTGGCACGAGTTTTACCGGCCCTCTTGGCTTTAACTAAGTCAAGTTTTCACTTATGGCTTAATGTCTATCACTGCTGAATTCCCTTGAGGGTGTGGCTAAGCAAGGTGTCATGGGCTGCGGAAAGTGTGCCTGATACCAGCTCCTTGTTTTCGGGCAGAAAACTGTGGGCATTCTCACAGGGGGGCGGAGACTTGCATGTGTAAGTTTAGCCAAAGTTGACAGTAAAGTCAGGACCAAGCCTTTGTGCTCACGGGACCTTTCTAGGGACCGTCTTAACATCTTCAGTGTTATGCTTTAGTTAAGCTACGCTAGCATGTGCAATATTGCAATAGTATAATATACACATCAAACAATTTATGAATAACAATCATGTCTGTACGTTACGAGTGCGAAAAACACTTCTAGAGCTTTTCCTGTTTCCGGGGGGTTTGCAGGAGTCTTAGAGATCTCAGGAGTTTGGGGGGGTAGGGGGGGTTTACGCGCAAAAACCGGGGGTGATAATAGGAAAGTTTGGGGAAAATTAAATATCTGATTAAACTTTATGCTCTTGATATCAGTTATGCAATTCTTCTGTCAATATCTTATCACCATTCATACTATTTCTTTTATGCAAGGAAAATGTTCAACCTTGTCTGTCATTTCTGTATGCACTCTGAGATGTCAAATGAAAGGAAAAAAAAAAAGAGAACCCCCCACACGCTGGAAAGAACGCCCGGCATGGTGGGTAACGAGGAGTATGTATTACCACCATTAACTTATGCAAGCGTCGATGAAAGTATGGGGAATTATAACAATTATAGGACCTGAAATAGGAACCAGATGCCAGGAATAATTCACCTAGTGAAACCCCCACGAATACTTGTCCTTGACCTTCAAGAACCGTTAACATTTAGGAATCAACTGATGGTGGGCTCTTACTACATTAAATATGGGTAATGAATAGGATGGTGGGTACTTGGTATAACTTAACCGGTGAGAGTTGTGATCGGTCTTAAACTATCGTTCAGTGGTTAATAAGGTTTATTGGAGTATATTCAGTTATGGTTTATGTACCCCTTAGTTAAAATGGTTTAAACAAATATGTGGTATATTTACCTATGTTTTTGTAAATGATATGTATTAATATATAGGATATGTTTAACATAAAATAATGGTGATAATACATATATGCATTGCGTTTACATGAAAGGCAGAGCCCGGCAAACAATAGTCTAAATTAGGATCCTAGCTTTGGGAGTTAGGGGCAGGGGTTAAAATCCCCTTTGTTTGAAGCAGTAGGAAGGGCTTTAACCTTCGACGTCCGGTTTACAAGACCGGCGCTCTGGCGCTGAGCTACTAGTGCAGGCTCATTCAAGGATTTTGTTTTCTAGTCAGCCGGCGAGAGGGGCGAGGACGAGAAAGAGGAAGAAGTAGAGGAAAGATGCAATTTGTCCAATAATGACGAAGGGGTCCTCAACGGGTATGCCTCCGATTCAGGTGAGGATGGCGACATCTGCAACTAAGAGTCAGAAGAGAAGTTGCGTGATAGGGCGAAATGTTAAGCCTCGTTGTTTGGAGGTGTGAAGAATAGGAACGACTATCAAGACAAGGATCGAGAACAGGAGGGCGAGAACCCCGCCAAGTTTATTAGGGATTGATCGGAGGATGGCATAGGCAAATAGGAAGTATCATTCGGGTTTAATATGAGGCGGGGTAACTAAGGGGTTTGCGGGGGTGAAGTTGTCGGGGTCTCCAAGCAGGTTGGGGGAGAAGAGAGCGAGAGAAATGAGGGCGATTAGAAGGACTGCGAAGCCTAATAAGTCTTTGTAGGAGAAGTAAGGGTGGAATGAGATTTTGTCGGCGTCTGAGTTTAGGCCTGTGGGGTTGTTGGATCCGGTTTCGTGGAGGAAAATAAGGTGTACTATTGTTGCAGCTGCAATAATGAAGGGAAGGAGGAAATGGAAGGCGAAGAAGCGGGTTAAGGTGGCGTTGTCTACGGAAAACCCTCCTCAGATTCATTGGACTAAAGAGTTGCCAATATAAGGGACTGCGGAGAGAAGGTTTGTGATGACGGTGGCGCCTCAGAACGATATTTGGCCTCACGGGAGGACATAGCCCACGAAGGCTGTTATCATAGTTAAAAGGAGTAGAATTACTCCAATGTTTCAGGTTTCTTTATAGAGGTAGGAGCCGTAGTACAGGCCTCGGCCGATGTGCATATAAATACAAATGAAGAAAAAGGATGCGCCGTTAGCGTGCATGTTTCGAATGAGTCAACCGTAGTTGACATCACGGCAGATGTGGGCAATGGAGGAGAAGGCGGTGGCGATATCGGAGGTGTAGTGTATGGCTAGGAAAAGGCCTGTCAGGATTTGGGCAGCTAGACAGAGCCCTAGTAGAGAGCCAAAATTTCATCAAACAGAAATGTTTGAAGGGGCTGGGAGATCAACTAGTGCGTCGTTTGCAATTTTTAGGAGGGGGTGGGTTTTTCGGAGGTTGGCCATTATTGTTTTTGTAGTTGAATAACAACGGTGGTTTTTCAAGTCATTAGTCCTGGTTAAAGTCCTGGCAGAAACTATGGTTTATATTATGTTTATATTTTTACTAGGGCTGGTAATAGGTCTTGCGGCGGTTGCTTCTAATCCTTCGCCGTATTTTGCGGCGTTAGGGTTGGTTGCGGTAGCAGGTATAGGGTGTGGGGTGTTGGTGGGGCATGGGGGGTCTTTTTTATCCTTAATTTTATTTTTAATTTATTTGGGGGGAATATTAGTAGTGTTTGCATATTCGGCAGCATTGGCTGCTGAGCCTTATCCTGAGGGTTGAGGGAGTTGGCCTGTACTAGGGGTAATAGTGGCGTATGTATTAGGGGTGGGGATGGCGGCGGTGTTATTTTGAGGGGGGTGATACGAGGGGGCTTGAGTGTCTGCTGATGAATTTGTTGAGTTTTCGGTTTTTCGGGGGGATGTTGGAGGGGTAGCTCTGATGTATTCGATGGGTGGGGGTGTTTTGGTGATAGGGGCTTGAGTGTTGCTGTTAACGTTATTTGTGGTGTTGGAATTAACGCGGGGTTTAAGTCGGGGGGCCCTTCGAGCCGTTTAATAAAGTAGTAGTAGAAGAGCTAAACCAAAGGTGAAGAAGAAGAGGGAAAGATAGGTTTTGATTATACCCTGCTGAATGTTGTTAGTTGTAGTAATTAGAGGGAGGTTAAGGGTAGCAGTTGCTTTTGGGCCCATTTTTTCTAACCATGTTTGGTCGACTGTTTGGGAGGCGATGGTTTGTCCTAAAACCAGGTTTAGTTTGGGGATGAGGCGATGAATAACTATTGGGAAGAAACCTAGTATGTTAGAAAAATGGTGGGGAGAAAGGTTTGGCATTGGTTTGTATTGCTTATTGGTTAGTGAGGCGAGTTCTAGTGCGGTGAGAAGGCCGATGACAGTCACTATTAGGGCGGCAACTTTGAGAAGGAACGGTATGGATATAACTGGTGTTTTCAGGGGGGTGATGTTAGAGGTAATTAGGAGACCGGCGATAATACTTCCTCAGGCTAGGCGTTTGATGGGGTTAATAACTGTTGAATTGTTTTCGTTAATTGGGGAAAGGGGGTTGAAGCGGGGGTGGCCTATTGAGACGAAGAAAATTACTCGAAGACTGTAGATAGCGGTGAAGGAGGTAGCTAGGAGGGTGAGGAGTAGGGCTCAGGCGTTTAGGTAAGATGTGTTTAAGGCTTCAATAATAGCATCTTTTGAAAAGAAACCTGCTAGGAAGGGGGTTCCTGTGAGAGCTAGGCTTCCGATGGTTAAGCAGGAAGAGGTGAAAGGAGTCAGGTGATGTATACCTCCTATTTTCCGGATGTCTTGCTCGTCGTTCAGGCTATGAATAATAGACCCTGAGCAGAGGAAGAGTATAGCTTTAAAGAATGCGTGAGTGCAGATGTGAAGGAAGGCAAGTTGGGGCTGGTTAAGTCCAATTGTTACTATTATTAAACCCAGTTGACTTGAGGTTGAGAAAGCAACGATTTTTTTGATATCATTTTGGGTGAGGGCGCAGGTTGCGGTAAAGAGGGTGGTGAGGGCTCCTAAGCAAAGGCAAATGGTTAAGGCGGTTTGATTATTTCCTAGTATTGGACTTATGCGGATAAGGAGGAAGATGCCTGCTACGACCATGGTGCTTGAGTGCAGTAGGGCAGAGACCGGCGTAGGACCTTCTATGGCAGAAGGAAGCCAGGGGTGGAGGCCAAATTGGGCGGATTTACCAGTGGCAGCAATGATGAGACCAATGAGGGGGTAAGTTAGATCAAAGTCTTTGGATAAAGTAAATATTTGTTGTATTTCTCAGGAGTTAAGGGAGGTTGCAATTCAGGCTATAGCAAAAATTAGGCCGATGTCCCCCACTCGGTTATAGACTACTGCCTGGAGGGCAGCGGTGTTTGCGTCTGCACGGCCGTATCATCAGCCAATGAGGAGAAAAGATATAATCCCGACACCTTCTCAACCGATAAATAGTTGAAATATATTGTTTGCGGTAACAAGAATGATCATGGCAATAAGGAAGATTAGGAGGTATTTAAAAAACCGATTTATGTTCGGGTCGGCATGTATATATCAGGAGGCAAATTCTAGGATTGACCAGGTGACATAAAGGGCGACAGGGGTGAAGATAATTGAATAGATATCAAATTTAAGACTAATATTAATATCAAATGTGTGGGTGTTTATTCAAGTTCAGCTGGTAATAATTGTTTCTGTGCCTTCGTTAAGGAAGAGGCAGAGAGGGATGATGCTAGTAAAGAAGGCTCATTTTACTGCTGTTTTAACCTGGGTTAGTGCTCAGTTGGGAGGGAGGGGGGTGGGGGAAAAGGAGGAAAGGATAGGGCATATAAGTAATAAAAAAATAAGAATTAGACTAGTGGTTATTATGGTGGAGGTGAGGTGCATAGCTGCTACTTGGATTTGCACCAAGAGTTTTTGGTTCCTAAGACCAACGGATGAGCTGTTATCCTTTAGAAGCGGGGCGAGTGAGCTTAGGAGTCTAACCTAAGAGGCAAAAATTAGCAGTCTTTGTTGTTGTCAACCTCTCTCGGTGAATAAGGGGATTTTAACCTCTGTCCTTAGAATCACAATCTAATGTTTTTGTTAAACTATATCTACAGGCGGTCCACCCTCAAATTAATTCGGGCTTGGTGGTTAGAAGAATTAGGGGCAGGAGATGAAGGGCCAGGAGAAGATGTTCTCGGGAATGTGTTGGGTCGAGGGACATAATATGTGCTGGTAGGGGTCCCCGTTGTGTTATAAGAAATATATACAGGGAGTAGCCTGCAGTGATTAGGGTTCCAGCTCCCGTGAGTGCAATTGTTCATCAGGATCAGTGGAGTAGGGAGGTAATGATTATGAGTTCTCCTATTAGATTTGGAAGAGGAGGGAGGGCAAGGTTTGCAAGGCTGGCGATGAATCATCATGCGGTTATTAGAGGTAAGACCATTTGGAGTCCTCGGGCTAATATCATGGTTCGGCTGTGGGTTCGTTCGTAGTTTGTGTTAGCTAGGCAAAAGAGGGCGGAGGAAGTTAAACCGTGTGCGATTATTAGAATGAGGGCGCCTGTGAAACCTCAGGGGGTTTGGATTAGAATGCCTGCTGCTACGAGTCCCATATGACTTACTGAGGAATAAGCAATTAGGGATTTTAAGTCTGTTTGGCGGAGGCAGATTGAGCCAGTTATAATTACTCCTCAGAGGGCGAAGATAATGAAGGGGTAGCTGAGTTCTTTGGTGAGCGGTTCTAGTATAATTATTATACGTATTATTCCATAGCCCCCTAGCTTTAGTAAGACTGCGGCTAGTACTATGGAACCAGCGATTGGGGCTTCAACGTGTGCCTTGGGAAGTCAGAGGTGGGCCCCGTAGAGGGGTATTTTTACTAGAAAGGCGAGCAAGCAACCGGCTCATCATAGTTTATCGGCGAAAGAAGAGAGGTGTAGGGAGGGGGCATATTGTAGTGTCAGAAGGGATAGGGTGCCAGTGCTGTTTTGGAGCAGTAGGAGGGCGACAAGCAGAGGGAGTGAGCCTGCTAGTGTATAAAATAAAAAATAAGTGCCCGCATTTAGGCGTTCTGTTTGATTTCCTCAACGAGTAATGATTACAAGGGTTGGAATAAGGGTAGCTTCAAACATAATATAAAACATAATTATTTCGGTTGCGCCGAAGGCTATAATGAGGAAGATTTGTAAGGATGTAAGGAGGGTAATGTAGGTTCGTTGTCGGGAGGAAGGTTCAGACGCTGTGTGGTTTTGGCTTGCAAGAATTATCAGGGGTAGAAGCCAACAGGTTAGTGCAAGAAGGGGGGTGGAGAGGGGGTCTGTTGCTATGTAAGGGCTGAGAAAAGATCAGCCTGATTCAGCGGATGATTTTAATCAGGTTAGGCTAGTTAAGGAAATGAGTAGACTGTAGGAAAGGGCGGTGGATCAGAGGTGTTTGGCCGGGACGGCTCAAATAGTGGGGACAAGCATAATAGTAGGGAGGAGAATTTTTAGCATTGTAGAAGATTTAGGTTTTGGAGTCGGTCTGTTCCGTGAGTGCGGGCAGTGGCAACAAGTAGTGCGAGACCGGCGCTTGCTTCACAGGCTGAGAAAGCCAGGAGAAGTATGGGGGAGGCTGAGAAGTTAACGGAGTTAAGTTGAAGGGTTCACATGGAGAGAGCAATAAAGAGTGAGAGTATTATACCCTCCAAACATAAAAGAGCGGAAAGAAGATGGGTTCGGTGGAATGCCAGGCCTGCTAGGCCTAGAAGAAAGGTAGAGGAAAAGGCGAAATGTGTAGGGGTCATTAGACGGTTACGGACTTTAACCACAAGCTCTTGAGCCGAAATCAAGGGTTTTTCTTAAACTAACAGTCTATTCAGCCCATTCTAGACCGCCTTGAGTTCATTCATAAATTAGGCCGAGGGTTAGTAATATAAGAACAGCGAAGGCTCAGGTGAATGTTATGAGAGGGGAAGAAAGTTGATCCCCTCAAGGAAGGGGAAGGAGCAGTGCAATTTCCAAATCGAATAGGAGGAAAAGGATTGCAACAAGGAAGAAGCGGAGAGAGAAGGGGAGACGAGCGGATCCTAGGGGATCAAAGCCACATTCGTAGGGGGAAAGTTTTTCATGATCAGGTGTTATTTGGGGAAGTCAAAAAGAAACAATAGCGAGGATAGTGGAGAGGGTAATAGAAATAATGAGTATTGTTGTGATTAAGTTCATTATCTTTCCTTGGGGTTTAACCAAGACTAGGTGATTGGAAGTCACAGGTACTAGCTTTAATACTAGAAAGATATGAGCCTCATCAGTAAATTGAGATATAAAGGAATAGTCAGACAACGTCTACAAAGTGTCAGTATCAGGCGGCTGCTTCAAAACCAAAGTGGTGTTCGGAGGTGAAATGATATAGTACTTGTCGTAGAAGGCAGATGGCTAGGAAGGTGGAGCCAATGATTACGTGGAGTCCGTGGAAGCCGGTTGCTACGAAGAAGGTGGAACCATAAACTCCGTCTGCAATAGTGAAGGGGGCTTCGTAGTATTCTATTGCTTGAAGGAAGGTAAAGTAGAAGCCTAGAAGGATAGTTAAAGTGAGGGACTGGATTGCTTCTTTTCGATGTCCTTCTATGATACTGTGGTGTGCCCAGGTGACCGTGACTCCTGAGGCTAGTAGGACGGCTGTATTGAGCAGGGGGACTTCGAAGGGGTCTAGAGGGGTAATTCCTGTAGGGGGTCAGCAGCCTCCTAGTTCTGGAGTTGGGGCGAGGCTGGCGTGATAAAAGGCTCAGAAGAAACCTAGGAAGAAGAATACTTCTGAGGTAATAAAGAGGATCATCCCGTATCGGAGGCCTTTTTGGACAGGAGGGGTATGGTGCCCTTGGAATGTTCCTTCTCGGACAATATCCCGTCATCATTGATATATAGTTAGAAGAAGAAGGACAAGACCTAGTGTTAGTAAGGTTATATTATGGAAATGCATTCAGATTGCTAAACCGGAGGTTAGTAGAAGGGCGCCTACTGCGCCTGTTAGGGGTCATGGGCTGGGGTCAACTATGTGATATGCGTGTACTTGATGGGCCATTAAACGTTTTCTTGTAGGTAGAGGCTTAAGAGAAGGACAAAGACATAGGCTTGAATTATGGCCACTGCAACTTCTAGAAGGGTCAGGAGGAATAGTAGTACTGCGGTCAGAATGGCTACTGTGGGTATTAGGGGGAGGAGGACGAAGGCGGCGGTGGCAATGAGTTGAATTAAAAGGTGACCGGCTGTAAGGTTTGCGGTTAATCGTACGCCAAGTGCGAGGGGGCGAATAAGTAGGCTAATTGTTTCGATGATAATTAGGACAGGGATTAAGAGGGTGGGGGTACCTTCTGGTAACAGGTGGCCTAGGGCATGGGTAGGCTGGTTTCGCATACCAATAATGACTGTTGCAAGTCAGAGGGGGACGGCGAAGGCCATGTTGAGGGAGAGTTGTGTTGTAGGGGTAAAGGTGTAGGGCAGGAGACCAAGTATGTTTAAGGTAATGAGGAAAAGTATAAGGGAGGCGAGAAGGGCTGCTCATTTATGGCCCCCTAAACTTAAAGGTTGAAAAATTTGTTGGGTAAAGCGGTTAATAAACCATCCTTGGAGCGTAATGAGGCGGTTGTTTAGTCAACGTGGGGTAGGTTTGGGGTAGAGGATTCAGGGTAAACTGAGGGCAAGGGCAATGAGGGGGATTCCCAGGTATGTGGGGCTCATAAATTGGTCAAAAAAGCTTAGTATCATGGTCAACTTCAGGGTTCTGTTTTGGGTTTCTCTGTGCTTTGGAGTGTTGGGTCGTTTGGGAAGGTGTGTGCTAGAACTTTTGGGGGAATGACTGTTAGGAAAACTAATCAGGAGAAGACTAGAATAGCGAATCAAGGTGCGGGGTTAAGTTGTGGCATTTCGCTAGGGGTGGGCGGGGGTCACCAGTCTTTAGCTTAAAAGGCTAACGCTATTCCCTATTTAGCTTCTTAGCGAAGTGTCTTCAAGTATTAAGGAGGATCAGTTTTCAAAGTGTTCTAGTGGTACTGCTTCTACCACAATAGGCATAAAGCTGTGGTTTGCGCCGCAAATTTCAGAGCATTGGCCATAAAAGATGCCGGGGTGGGAGGCAATAAATGCTGTTTGGTTTAGGCGTCCTGGGACGGCGTCTATTTTTACCCCCAGACTTGGGACGGCTCAGGAGTGAAGTACGTCTTCGGCAGAAATTAGGACCCGGATGGGGGATTCAACTGGTACTACTATTCGATGGTCTGCTTCTAGAAGGCGGAATTGGCCTGGGGCTAAGTCTTGTGTGGGAATTATGTATGAGTCAAAGCCGAGGTCTTCATAGTCAGTATACTCGTAACTTCAGTATCACTGATGACCTATTGCTTTAATTGTAAGATGAGGGTCGTTAATTTCATCTATAAGATAAAGAATGCGTAGGGAGGGGAGGGCAATGAGAATCAGAATGATAGCTGGGAGCAGGGTTCAGATGATCTCGATTTCTTGGGAGTCTAGGATAAATTTATTAGTTAGCTTGGTTGTTACTATAGCCACAATAATGTAAAGCACGAATGTGCTAATTAGAAAGACAATTATTAAGGCATGGTCGTGGAAGTGAAGAAGTTCTTCTATTACAGGTGAAGCTGCATCTTGAAAACCTAGTTGGGAGGGATGTGCCATTGTTGTAAGACACGCGGGGCTTAAACCCGCAATTTTGCCTTGACAAGGCAATGTAATGGTCTATTTTACTAGTGTCTTATGAAGAAAGTGACAGAGTGGTTATGTGGCTGGCTTGAAACCAGTTTATGGGGGTTCAATTCCTCCCTTTCTCG